TTACAGTGTTATTGTAAAGAATACCCATTTTGTTTTCTACATACTTATTTCATTTTCTCCATTGATATACATACATTGCCATTGCCTTTTTTTCTTTTTGATCTCGTATCATATATTCTATTTATCTATTGTATAATAATATGGCTTATATTCTATTTATCTATTGTATAATAATATGGCTTATTATATAGATCTTATTCTTATTCTATTATATGGATCTTATTTTATATTAATAATATAATAATATATTTACCGAATAATAAACTTAATCTTAATATTAATAATAAACTTACGTAAATTTCGTGAATACTTGGGCAAAGTCAAAAAAGATTTTCTTTTTTTTTTTTATTTCAATTTGATTTATTATTTTAAAGTAAAAGAAAAGGAAAGTCTTATCTAGCAAATTGTTGTACATTTCAGTTTGAATTAGAGATTCCGCTTACAAAACAAATGCAAACGTCCGTTAACTACATATATGTCTGATTATATATATGGAATCATTATATATTACTATTACAAATAATACAATAACAATAAAATTCCAAACAATAATTATTTATTACAATAAAATTTTAAATTATTTATTTATTTATTACAATAACAAGAAAGAATAAAATAAAGAATAAAGAAGGAGGATTAAAAATAAATGCGAGATCTAAAAACATATCTATCTGTGGCACCAGTAATAAGCACTCTATGGTTTGCGTCTTTAGCGGGTCTATTGATTGAGATCAATCGTTTTTTCCCGGATGCGTTGACATTTCCCTTTTTTTCATTCTAGTTATCAACGTGCGGGGGGTGAAGAAGATTAGAGATACAATTTAATATCTGTGATTATTACCCCTTCCTCTTTTTTTTTTATTATTATTACTTATTTATTATTATTATTATATTATTTTTATTATTATTTTCTTTTTATTATTATTAATTCTATTAGGTATTAGGATTATTTTATTATTATTAGGATTCGAATAATTTTGAAAAAAAAAAAAAGAAGAAAAAAAGTGGATTCAAGCAGCAAAACTCAGAATTCGGGGCCCCAGCTTCAAGTAAAGTAAACTAACTTCAATTAAATTATTAAATAAAGAGAAGGGAAGTCAAAATTTGACTAGGGCAACACAACAGTATTATACAAAATGCTTAAATGAAATACTATACTGTGATTCTAATCGAAACTTAGAATCTAAATAGAGTTTAGAATCTTTGTATTACTTATTATTTTTGTATTACTTATATTTATATTATTATTCTATTTTTTAGTATTCTATTTATTTTATTCTATTTATTCTACTTATTTTATTTTTTAATTCCTTTCTTCTTCACTTCGGATCGTAAAATAGAAGAATTGAGTGAATAAAAAACCCCAAGGAGGTTCATGGCCAAGGGTAAAGATGTTCGAGTAAGGGTCATTTTAGAATGTACTGGTTGTGTTCGAAACAGTGTTAATAAAAAACCAACAGGCATTTCCAGATATATTACTCAAAAGAATCGACATAATACGCCTAGTCGGTTGGAATTGAGAAAATTCTGTCCCTATTGTTACAAACATACCATTCATGGTGAGATAAAGAAATAGATGGAACCGGTCGCCTGCGTGTTACCTTTACAAGTACAAGAAAGATGAAAAATGACATATTCATATTAATATTAATATATAATATTAATATTAATATATAATAAGTTATGTTAATATATTGTTAATATATACTAAAATAGATCCAAATCAAAATTTTATATTCTATTCTATATTTCAAATTCTATATTGATATTGAATTTAAATAAAAAATAAACAAACAAAATCCTATTTCGTTTCGTTCAATTGGATCAAAAATGATTTAGAATTCAGAAATAGGATTTTCGAAATAAGGAATGAACAAACCAAACCATGGATAAATCCAAACGGCTTTTTCTTAAGTCCAAGCGATCTTTTCGTAGGCGTTTGCCCCCGATCCAATCGGGGGATCTAATTGATTATAGAAACATGAGTTTAATTAGTCGATTTATTAGTGAACAAGGAAAAATATTATCTAGGCGGGTGAATCGATTGAGTTTAAAACAACAACGATTAATTACTATTGCTATAAAACAAGCTCGTATTTTATCTTTGTTACCTTTTCTTAATAATGAAAAACAATTTGAAAAAAAGCGAGTTGGTCACTATAACTACTGATCTTAAAACCAGAAAAAAAGGGCTTATTCCTCAATTGAATCAAAATTCAAATCCGAATTAAAACCTAGATTAATATTAATGTTTTGTTCAAAAAAATCGGAAAATCAAAAACTGAGTGTTGTGTCGTAAGAAAAAAACGAATCGGGGAAGAAGTTCTTTTTTTTTTATTGAATGTTTTTGCTCAGTTTGACTACTTGATCATATGATCATCATATTCGATTTTTTCATACTAATTTCTATTCTACCTTCCCGGAATTCATTCTTCAGGGAATTCCATGTAAAATATTTCATAGATTCCTTTCAATTTCCTTATTTTAGAATTTCATTGGAAATCATATAAAGGCATTTTCTATTTAATATAGCTATTTGTGCAAGTATTTTACGATTAAGAAGCAATTGTCTCTTGTACAGATTATTTATTAATCTGCTATAACTATAGGATACCCCCTTTTCGCGAATTACTGCATTTATACGAGTGACCCACAACCGACGAAAATTTATTTTTTGACTATCTCTATCTCGATGGGCCGAATCCAAAGCTCTTACTTTTTGTTGAATAATAGTTCGGGTAAGTCTTGAATGAGCCCCGCGGAAGCTTGATGCAAATAAACGAATTTTGGTTCTACGCCTCCGAGCTACATATCCTCGGCTAATTCTGGTCATTGAATAAACGAAACTTTGATAAATAACTAATTGATTTCCTTTCTTTCAGTTATTCTTTTCCCCTTTTCTATAATAACAAAACGGATTCTTCCAATGTATAAAATAATAATTCCAACGGCTTTTGCTACTATAACCTTCCCAACCACGATTTTTTCTTATTTCGAGGTGAAATGCCTCGAAATAAGAAACTCTTTTGATAATTGATATTAGGTATCAAAAAAATAGAATTAGAATAAAAAAGTATTAAAGTATTAAATAAAAATATCATAAGTATATAAATTAATCTATAAGTATATAAATAGATAAAATAAAGTATATAAATAGATAAAGAAATAGTGGGTTCCATCGTTTCTATGGTTACTTCTTAAACGGTGAAGTCTTCTCTATACACCGGAGCTCCTCCTTATATTTGAAATAATTAAAATTTTCAATAATTTAATCAATGCTATTCTCATTTAATCAATCCTATTGTTAACGTGTACAGTTCACACTTTTTGGCTCTACCCATGAATTATCCGGTAATAGGTCTTTCACAAGGAAATCCATCTATACAGTAACGGTATTTAATTATGAGGATTAGCTAATTAGTTGACCCTGTTAGTCCGTTCTTGCAAGAGTATGAGTATAATTTTTTTTCTTTTAATTTTAATAAGATTTCCCCTGCTTAAAAGATAATTATTTGCTACCAATTGGAAATTCTCTCTCGTTTAAAATGGAAGTGATTGAATTTGCACCAATGAAACCATAAATTTTATATACAATAGACGAATATGATAGATCGTTGATATTTTTTTTAGATATTCGATAATGCGGCGGATTTTTCTATTCTATCTTATTAATCTGTACTGATCATAGATATTGGAAAAAGTTTTCTTTTTCCAAGTTCACGATCTAAACAAGTCGCACATACACCCTAGTACATGTTCCTCGGCGCTGAGGACATCCCCCAAGGGCGGGGGATTTGGTGATATTTCTGATTGGCTGTCTTGTATTTCTAATAAGTTGTTTAATAGTTGGCATGTTGAATCGTATGCATAATGGGCTGGTTTAGATCGATCCTAACCGGATGATTATTAATTTTTTCTATATTAATATTCTAATTCTATTATTCGTTATTATTATTCAATATTATTCAATTAATTATTAATTATTTAATAATTTTATTAAATAATTAATAATTTTATTAAATAATTAATAGATAATAGAAATCTAATTAATTAAATAAAAAAGAAATAATAGATATAAAAGATATTTAAATAATAGAATATTAATATTCAATAAATATTAAATAGAATATTAATATTTAATATAAAATCAAAATATTCTTAAAATATTAATATTAATATTTAGAATTCATATTAAATAGAATAGGAAATAAAAAGAATAGAATATTAAATATTAAAATATTAAATAAAATAATTAATATAATCTTAAATTGAAATTGAAAATTCGGGAAAAAAATCTCCAATCATGATTTGTGTGAAATTTATGCTATTTCTTATGCAATTGCTACAAGATCAACGATTCCATGAGCTTGGGCTTCTGCTGCTGACATAAAAGCATCTCTTTCCATATCTTCGGATACAACCCATAAGGGTTTGCCTGTTCTTTGTGCATAAATCCTTGTGAGGATTTCGCGCAGTTTCAGTAATTCTTCTGCTTCCAGGACAAATTGTCCTATTTTGGACTGATAATAACCAGAACTAGGTTGATGAATCATTACCCTGATGATCTAAGAAAAAAAAGTGGCTATTCTATCTCACATAATGAATAAAGAAATAAAAAAAAATAAATAAAAAGGTGATGAGAAGAGATAAAGAATAATAATAATACGAAAAAAACAGAAAGATAGAATTGAATAGCCGTACAGGCATCGTTTGTGCATTGCATACGGCTCCACAATGGAATTCACTTTTACTTATGAAGAAAAACATAGAGTTTATTCAGTAAATGATCCAATAACCGCCCTTTCCTTGCCTTGCCTTTCCTTGTCTTTGGAGGAGTTAAAAAACAAAATACTGCGGTGGTCCCGTTGCTTTATTTTAAAAGTGATTTAATTTAGCAATCCCAAAGTTTTTTTGTTTGAAAAATCGAATCTTTTTTCGTACTCTTTTTTTTATAACATAAATAATGTTAAGAGCCCTCCGGCGCGAAAACAAAAAAGTTTGTGACGCTGAAATAGGCCCCTGATAGAATAGAATCAGAAATGCCCTTACTATCTCATACTACTCTTTCGATACATAATCTAATGTTTCAAAAAAATTATTATATCTATCTCTATATCGAATTCGAACTGCCATGCTATTATTACTTAATATTTCATATTGCGAAGGCATAGTTTTCTTTTTTCTTTCAAATAAAAACCCATTGGCGCCAAGCGCGAGGGAATGCTAAACGTTTGGTAATTTTTCCTCCGACTAGGATAACAGATCCCATTGAAGCAGCCAATCCCATGCATACTGTTTGTACATCTGGTCGCACAAATTGCATAGTATCATAAATAGCTATTCCGGGTATTACCCATCCGCCAGGAGAGTTTATAAACAAATACAAATCTTTGGTCTCGCTCTCCGCACAGAGATATACCATAAGAGCAATAAGTTGATTCGAGATCTCGCTATCAACATCTTGACCTAAAAAAAGTAATCTTTCTCGATAAAGTCGGTTGATTAAGATAAAACTCTATCCTCTAGGAACCGTACGCGCACCTTTTGATGCATACGGTTCAAAAAAATCGCGAAAAAAAAAAAAGAATCAATGTGTAGATTACAACCCTACTTTTTTGATAGTGAGTACTTTTGAACTTAACTCTTTTTTTTTCTAATATCTAATAAAAGAGCTTTTCTTCTAGTTCTCAAGAAAGATGAGTTTTAACACGTTTACCTATCATTTCCCTATAAATAGAAATAAATATACCTATAAATTAAATAAAAAAATAAAAAAAAAATTATTTAACTATTTAACTTAACTTATTAATTATTAAACAAACTTCTCATTGATGTATTTTTTCATCGAGATTCAATTCCAATCACGACGGCATTTTCTTGTTCCTGAATGGGTTTCTTCAATTTTTTTAGGTTTGTGCTCTACTCCGAGTAAAGATTTGCCCGATTTTATTTGCACATATAGAGCAAATGCCCCCATACCACGTCTTTTTGTTACAATTTCTTTTTTTTAATTCATTTCACGCCTTCCGCCAAATATTTGATATATTCAATTCATGATTCTATTATTCGATTGAGTATGATTTCTATTATTCGATTGAGTATGATTAGCAGTTTGAAATTTTTCTTACTTCATAAATAGTTCATAAATAGAATATGATACAAGTAGTAATCGAAATCGATATATTACCAATTGAGTTCTTCTAAACGGAGCCTGGATACTTCATTTTTTTGGTCCAAACAAGCCAACCATAAATTATTCTAATTGATATAATATGAATCTGAGTACCTCAAAAACATAGATCTAATTTGACTTTATTGCACTTCACGCTCCAAATTTTGGATGATTTAATCAATCTTTCTTGGGCGAAACAGAGGATATCTCAATCGGGGGAGAAAACGGGGGAATCCCGTATAACCCAATATATCTGACAAGTCGCACTATATGTCAATCCAAATGGAATCGTCTTCCCCGGGATTTCGAAAAGGGACTTTTGGGACACCAATAGGCATAAAATTACAGAAAAAATTGAAGTACTCTATTTCACTTTGATGTGAAAACGTAGCAATGAATTTATTGTCTTAATAATAACCTTTATTGCATGGATTCAATAAGTTTCTATTTATTATTTTATATTTATTATTTATATATATAAATTAAGTATAAATAATATAAATAATTAATATCTAAATAATATATAAATAAGTATAAATAAGTTTTTATTTATTTTATTATAATTATATAAATATAATCAATATTATAATTATATAAATATTAAATATAATAAATAGAAAAGAAAATTATATAAAATGGAAAATTATATAAAATGGAAATTATATATATATATAAAATAAAATAAATAAAATAAAAAATAGAAATATATATATATATAAATATAAAATAAAAAAATATATATATATATAGAAAATAAAAACGAAAAATATAGAAAATAAAAAAAAATACATAACATAAAAGAATACAAAAAACGAATAGAGTCCAATTCTTACGAATAGGTACTTTGAATGATAAAAAAATCTCTATGTATTCGCTCATATAAAAAAAATGGAGTAAACACCCCATTGCGTATTGGTACTTATCGGGTATAGAATAGATCCGGTTCTCTTTTCTTTGTTCCTACCAATACAAACAGAATTTTTACATTATTACTAAAATCAAAAAGAAAAAGAATAGAAAAAAATAGTAATTCTTTCTCCGAGATAATCCACCTAAAAAGGGAGATCTTTTTTTTTTTTTTTGAAAAAAAGGGAGATCCATAACATAGTTTTTTCCAGTGCAATAAAGTTACATAGTGTCTATTTTTCGTTAAATTAAAGGGGTATTTCCATGGGTTTGCCTTGGTATCGTGTTCATACCGTCGTATTAAATGATCCCGGCCGTTTACTGTCTGTCCATATAATGCATACAGCTTTAGTTGCGGGTTGGGCCGGTTCAATGGCTCTTTATGAATTAGCGGTTTTTGATCCTTCTGACCCCGTCCTCGATCCAATGTGGAGACAAGGTATGTTTGTTATACCCTTCATGACTCGTTTAGGAATAACCAATTCCTGGGGTGGTTGGAGTATCACAGGAGGAACTATAACGAATCCAGGTATTTGGAGTTATGAAGGCGTGGCTGGAGCGCATATTGTGTTTTCAGGCTTGTGCTTCTTGGCAGCTATTTGGCATTGGGTGTATTGGGATTTAGAAATATTTTGCGATGAACGTACAGGAAAACCTTCTTTGGATTTGCCCAAGATCTTTGGAATTCATTTATTTCTCTCAGGGGTGGCTTGCTTTGGGTTTGGCGCTTTTCATGTAACGGGGTTGTATGGTCCTGGAATATGGGTGTCCGATCCTTATGGACTAACTGGAAAGGTACAACCTGTAAGTCCAGCATGGGGTGTGGAAGGTTTTGATCCTTTTGTTCCGGGAGGAATAGCCTCCCATCATATTGCAGCGGGCACATTGGGTATATTAGCTGGCCTATTCCATCTTAGTGTGCGTCCGCCTCAACGTTTATACAAAGGATTACGTATGGGAAATATCGAAACTGTCCTTTCCAGTAGTATCGCTGCTGTCTTTTTTGCAGCTTTTGTTGTTGCTGGGACTATGTGGTATGGTTCAGCAACTACTCCGATTGAATTATTTGGTCCCACTCGTTATCAATGGGATCAAGGATACTTTCAGCAAGAAATATATCGAAGAGTTAGTGCTGGGCTGGCCGAAAATCAAAGTTTATCCGAAGCTTGGTCTAAAATTCCCGAAAAATTAGCCTTTTATGATTATATCGGCAATAATCCGGCAAAAGGTGGATTGTTCAGAGCAGGCTCAATGGACAACGGAGATGGAATAGCTGTTGGGTGGTTAGGACATCCTATATTTAGAGATAAAGAAGGGCGCGAACTTTTTGTACGTCGTATGCCTACTTTTTTTGAAACATTTCCAGTTGTTTTGGTAGACGGAGATGGAATTGTTAGAGCCGATGTTCCTTTTCGAAGGGCAGAGTCAAAGTATAGTGTCGAACAAGTAGGTGTAACCGTTGAGTTCTATGGTGGCGAACTTAATGGAGTCAGTTATAGCGATCCTGCTACTGTGAAAAAATATGCTAGACGCGCTCAATTAGGCGAAATTTTTGAACAAGATCGTGCTACTTTGAAATCCGATGGTGTTTTTCGTAGCAGCCCAAGGGGTTGGTTTACGTTTGGGCATGCTTCGTTCGCTTTGCTCTTTTTCTTCGGACACATTTGGCATGGCGCGCGAACTTTGTTCAGAGATGTTTTTGCTGGTATTGATCCAGATTTAGATGTTCAAGTGGAATTTGGAGCATTCCAAAAAATTGGAGATCCAACTACAAGAAGACAGGCAGTCTGATACAATATTTGATATCTCTTCCTCTATTCTATTTTCGTTTTGTAATTTGACTTTGATTTTGATATGAGGTACTGGAAATTTATGAATTTGAATTGTCGTCCTTGAATCTTATTCTTTTTTTATCCGGGAGACGGTCCCAAATAAACAGGTATGGAAGCTATAATTGTAAACCGCGATTTAATTTATGGAAGCATTGGTTTATACATTCCTTTTAGTCTCGACTTTAGGAATCATTTTTTTCGCTATCTTTTTTCGAGAACCGCCTAAAGTTCCAACTAAAAAATGATTTTTCGTTATCTTAGTTGAAGTCAAGAGCCTCCCAATATTGGGAGGCTCTTGACTTCAACTAGTCCCCGTGTTCCTCGAACGGATCTCTTAGTTGTTGAGAGGGTTGCCCAAAAGCAGTATATAAGGCATACCCAGTAAAACTTACAAGTAAACCAGATATAAAGATGGCGACTAGGGTTGCTGTTTCCATTATTATATAATTTCATTTTAAGACCACAATGGATCTATGATAAGATCATTTATTTACAACGGAATGGTATACAAAGTCAACAGATCTCAATTAATACAAACAAATAGGATTTATGGCTACACAAGGCGTGGAGGGTAGTTCTAGATCTGGTCCAAGACGAACTGTTGTAGGGGATTTATTGAAACCACTGAATTCGGAATATGGTAAAGTAGCTCCTGGGTGGGGAACTGCCCCTTTGATGGGTGTCACAATGGCTCTATTTGCGGTATTCCTATCTATTATTTTGGAGATTTATAATTCTTCCATTTTACTAGACGGAATCTCAATGAATTAGATTTACAATAACGGCTAAGCCTCGTTTTTCAATATAAAACGAAGCATTTTTTTCTCGGACTTTTTATTCTATTTTGGTAGTTCGATCGCGAAATTTCTTTCTATATTTCTGGAATATGAGTGTGCGACTTGTTCTAATTGATCCTATTGATAGTACAGATAATGCGCCTGTCGTCTTGATAGAGATGATTTTTGACTTCGTCAGGTATTTTTTTTAGTATCTGGAGCACGGAATATATGAAATAGATTATGAAGTCTTAGAACTATGATTCATACTTAATATTCAGATCCCGCGACCAGATTCAAAACAAAAAAATTTC